GTTAATGTAGCTTAATTTTAAAGCAAGACACTGAAAATGTCTAGATGGGCAGTCACAACCCCATAAACACATAGGTTTGGTCCTGGCCTTTCTATTAGCTTTCAGTGAGACTACACATGCAAGTATCCACATCCCTGTGAGAATGCCCTCTACCAAAACACGAGGAGCGAGTATCAAGCACGCATTATGCAGCTCAAAACACTTTGCTTTAGCCACGCCCCCACGGGAGACAGCAGTGACAAACCTTTAGCAATGAACGAAAGTTTAACTAAGCCACACTGACAATCAGGGTCGGTCAATTTCGTGCCAGCCACCGCGGCCATACGATTGACTCAAGTTAATAGAATCCGGCGTAAAGGGTGTTTAAGACTTAAACCCATGCACAATAAAGCTGACCTGTAACTAAGTCGTAAAAAACCTCAGTTACAGTGAAATGCACTACGAAAGTGGCTTTAGTACTCTGAATACACTATAGCTAAGGTACAAACTGGGATTAGATACCCCACTATGCTTAGCCCTAAACCTCAATAACTCAGCTAACAAACTTATTCGCCAGAATATTACAAGCAACAGCTTGAAACTCAAAGGACCTGGCGGTGCTTTACATCCGTCTAGAGGAGCCTGTTCTATAATCGATACACCCCGATAAACCTCACCACCTCTTGCCATCAGCCTGTATACCGCCATCTTCAGCAAACTCCCTAATGATCGTAAAGTAAGCGGAAGTATCATCATAAAAACGTTAGGTCAAGGTGCAGCCAATGACGTGGGAAGAAATGGGCTACATTCTCTAAATCAGAGAACCATACGACAACTCTTATGAAATCTAAGAGTCCAAGGTGGATTTAGCAGTAAACCAAGAATAGAGAGCTTGATTGAAGCAAGGCCATTAAGCGCGCACACACCGCCCGTCACCCTCCTCAAACATCACATAAAAGTATATTAACAATAAACCACTTAATACTGATATAGAGGAGATAAGTCGTAACATGGTAAGCGTACTGGAAAGTGCGCTTGGACAAACCAAAACGTAGCTTAGACAAAAGCATCTGGCTTACACCCAGAAGACCTCATAAAAATGATCGTTTTGAGCTAACCCTAGCCCAATACCCTCCCCCATTTATACTACCTAATTATACTAAATAAACCATTCACCAACTACAAAAGTATAGGCGATAGAAATTAAACTAAGGCGCAATAGACACAGTACCGCAAGGGAAAGATATATACCTAATAGCATAAAAAAGCAAAGACAAGTCCTTCTACCTTCTGCATAATGAACTAACTAGAAATAACCTTATAAAGAGAACTTAAACAATGTCCCCCGAAACCAAGCGAGCTACTCAAGGACAGCTAAAGAGCGCACCCGTCTATGTGGCAAAATAGTGGGAAGATCTTTGGGTAGAGGCGACAAACCTACCGAGCTTGGTGATAGCTGGTTGTCCAAGACAGAATCTTAGTTCAGCTTTAAAATTACCCCTAGAATCACAAAATCCTTATGTAATTTTAACTGTTAGTCTAAAGAGGTACAGCCCTTTAGACCCTAGGAAACAACCTTTAATAGAGAGTAAACAATAGAACCACCATAGTTGGCCTAAAAGCAGCCACCAATTAAGAAAGCGTTTAAGCTCAATACTCATTTACTGTTGATCCTACTAACCATACTGAACTCCTTAAACAAATTGGACTAATCTATTAACTAATAGAAGCAATAATGTTAATATAAGTAACATGAAATCATTCTCCCCGCACAAGCTTATTACAGACCGAAACAACTACTGCTAGTTAACAGTCTAATTAAAACACACTATAACTTAACCTATCAATTAACTAAACTGTTGACCCAACACAGGTGTGCATTAGGGAAAGATTAAAAAAAGTAAAAGGAACTCGGCAAACTCTACCCCCGCCTGTTTACCAAAAACATCACCTCTAGCATCTCCAGTATTAGAGGCACTGCCTGCCCAGTGACATATGTTCAACGGCCGCGGTACCCTGACCGTGCAAAGGTAGCATAATCACTTGTTCTCTAAATAGGGACTTGAATGAATGGCCACACGAGGGTTTAACTGTCTCTTACTTTTAATCAGTGAAATTGACCTATCCGTGAAGAGGCGGGTATACTAAAATAAGACGAGAAGACCCTATGGAGCTTCAATTAAATAGTACAAACTAATACCTCCAAAACCCACCAGGTGATAACCTACCGTTAATGTACTATAAATTTTGGTTGGGGCGACCTCGGAGCACAACACAACCTCCGAAAACATATTCTAAGACCTCACTAGTCTAAGTAAGCATACACTCATTGACCCAATAACTTGATCAACGGACTAAGTTACCCTAGGGATAACAGCGCAATCCTATTTTAGAGTCCATATCGACAATAGGGTTTACGACCTCGATGTTGGATCAAGACATCCTAATGGTGCAGAAGCTATTAAGGGTTCGTTTGTTCAACGATTAAAGTCTTACGTGATCTGAGTTCAGACCGGAGCAATCCAGGTCGGTTTCTATCTATTAAATATTCCTCCCAGTACGAAAGGACAAGAGAAATAGGGCCTACTTCACAAAGCGCCCTCAAAAATTAGATGACTAACATCTTAATCTCACATACTATCACTCCACCCAAGAACAGGGCTTGTTAAGGTGGCAGAGCCCGGTAAATGCATAAAACTTAAAACTTTACTATCAGAGGTTCAACTCCTCTCCTTAACAACATGTTCATAATCAACCTCCTTGTAGTAATCTTATCAGCCCTAGTCGCCATGGCATTTTTAACGCTCACAGAACGAAAAGTGCTAGGCTATATACAATTTCGAAAGGGTCCGAACATTGTAGGCCCCTACGGAACGCTCCAACCAATCGCAGACGCCATAAAATTATTCACAAAAGAACCTCTACTTCCTACCTCATCCACCTCAACACTATACCTAACCGCTCCTGCCCTAGCCCTCTCAATTTCCCTACTTTTATGAACACCTCTTCCCATGCCATACCCCCTAATAAACTTCAACCTAGGTCTCCTATTTATCCTAGCAACATCAAGTCTCGCAGTATACTCAGTCCTATGGTCCGGGTGGGCATCTAACTCAAACTATGCACTAATTGGCGCACTACGAGCTGTAGCCCAAACAATCTCATATGAAGTTACTCTCGCTATCATCCTCCTGTCTGTCCTACTAATAAGCGGTTCATTTAACCTTCAGTCTCTCATTACTACACAAGAACACTCCTGACTCCTATTTCCATCATGACCCCTAGCTATAATATGGTTCATCTCAACACTAGCAGAAACCAACCGAGCTCCCTTTGATTTAACAGAGGGTGAATCTGAACTAGTCTCAGGATTCAACATTGAATATGCCGCAGGATCATTCGCCCTATTCTTCATAGCAGAGTACATGAATATTATTATAATAAATGCTCTAACCACTACTATCTTCCTAGCAGCACCCCATAATACAGCAACACCAGAAACCTATACAATCAATTTTATAGCTAAAACTCTACTACTAACCACCCTATTCTTATGAATTCGAACAGCATACCCTCGCTTCCGCTATGATCAATTAATATATCTACTATGAAAAAATTTTTTACCACTTACACTAGCACTATGTATGTGATATATCTCAATACCCGCCCTAACATCCGGCATTCCGCCCCAAACATAAGAAATATGTCTGATAAAAGAGTTACTTTGATAGAGTAAATAATAGAGGTTTAAACCCTCTTATTTCTAGAATTATAGGAATCGAACCCATACCTGAGAACTCAAAACTCTCCGTGCTACCTACTACACCATATTCTAAACAGTAAGGTCAGCTAAATAAGCTATCGGGCCCATACCCCGAAAATGTCGGTTTAACCCCTCCCGTACTAAAATCAACCCCCTAGCCCACCTCATCATCTCCTTCACTATCATAACAGGAACCGCAATCACAATCCTAAGCTCACACTGATTCCTAATCTGAATAGGCCTGGAATTAAATATACTAGCCATCATCCCAGTATTGGCCAAAAACATAAAACCCCGATCCACAGAAGCATCAACTAAATATTTTTTAACCCAAGCAACAGCATCACTAATTCTCCTAATAGCCATTATCCTCAACAACTTAATTTCCGGGCAATGATCAATTAACCCTCCCCTAAGTATACTATCTACAATTATACTAATTGCCCTAGCCATAAAACTTGGAATAACACCATTCCACTTCTGACTCCCAGAAGTAGCCCAAGGAATTCCCCTAATCCCAGCTATAATTATCCTCACATGACAAAAACTTGCTCCCATGTCAATTATAATTCAAATCTCCCCATCAATGAACACAAGTGTACTCCTGATAATTTCAGTTTTATCAATCATAACCGGCAGCTGAGGTGGACTCAACCAAACACAACTTCGCAAAATCCTAGCTTACTCCTCAATCACCCACATAGGATGAATATTAGCAGTGCTGCATTACAGCCCAAACATCACTATTCTAACTCTAACTATCTACATTCTACTAACAATTTCCTCATTCTTAACCTTTTACTCAAACTCAAACGTAACAACCCTATCTCTATCACATACCTGAAATAAATTAACATGAATAATACCCATGATCCCACTAATAATAATATCCCTAGGAGGACTTCCTCCCCTAACAGGCTTTTCCCCTAAATGAACCATTATACTAGAACTTACAAAAAACAACTACCTAACACTCCCCCTCATGATAGCCCTACTAACACTAATAAATCTGTACTTCTACATACGCCTAACATACTCCATTTCAATAACAATATTCCCAACATCTAATAATACTAAAATCAACTGACAACTAAAACACATTAAACCAATACCACTCCTATCCCCCCTTATAATCTCCTCCACCCTCCTCTTACCCCTAACCCCCCTAATACTTATAGTATAGAAATTTAGGTTAATGAGACCAAGAGCCTTCAAAGCCCTTAGTAAGTAAACTATACTTAATTTCTGCACTATTAATTAAGGACTGCAAAACTTTATTCTGCATCAACTGAACGCAAATCAATCACTTTAATTAAGCTAAGCCCTTACTAGATCGATGGGATTTTAACCCACAAAAATTTAGTTAACAGCTAAACAACCTAATCAACTGGCTTCAATCTACTTCTCCCGCCGTCAGGGGAAAAAAGGCGGGAGAAGCCCCGGCAGAGTTGAAGCTGCTTCTTTGAATTTGCAATTCAATATGATAAATCACCTCAGGGCTGGTAAAAAGAGGGGCTACTCCTCCGTCTTTAGATTTACAGTCTAATGCTTACTCTCAGCCATTTTACCTCCTACCTATGTTCATAAACCGCTGATTATTTTCAACCAACCACAAAGACATCGGAACATTATACCTACTATTTGGCGCATGAGCGGGAGCTGTGGGAACAGCCCTAAGTTTCCTTATCCGAGCAGAACTAGGTCAACCTGGGAGCTTATTTGAGGATGATCATGTCTATAATGTTATCGTTACATCCCACGCATTTATTATAATTTTCTTCATAGTTATACCCATTATAATCGGGGGTTTTGGCAACTGACTAATCCCTCTAATAATTGGCGCCCCAGACATAGCATTCCCTCGAATAAATAACATAAGCTTCTGACTTCTACCCCCATCACTCCTCCTTCTACTTGCATCCTCAACCTTAGAGGCCGGCGCTGGAACTGGCTGAACAGTATACCCACCTCTAGCAGGAAACATATCACATCCAGGCGCCTCTGTAGACCTAGTTATTTTCTCGCTGCACTTGGCAGGTGTGTCTTCCATCTTAGGGGCTATCAACTTTATCACCACAATCATTAACATAAAACCCCCTGCCATGACCCAGTACCAAACCCCCTTATTCGTATGATCCGTCTTAATCACAGCAGTTCTTCTTCTACTCTCCCTGCCTGTCTTAGCTGCCGGAATTACTATACTACTAACTGACCGAAATCTTAACACTACTTTCTTCGACCCTGCAGGCGGCGGTGATCCTATCCTGTACCAACACCTATTCTGATTCTTTGGCCACCCCGAAGTGTATATTCTTATCCTGCCAGGGTTTGGGATAATTTCACACATTGTAACATACTACTCTAATAAAAAAGAGCCATTTGGATACATAGGCATAGTTTGAGCTATAATATCTATCGGATTTTTAGGGTTTATCGTATGAGCTCATCACATATTTACAGTTGGAATGGATGTCGACACCCGCGCATACTTCACATCAGCCACTATAATCATCGCTATTCCTACTGGGGTGAAAGTATTTAGTTGACTAGCCACCCTACACGGTGGCAATATCAAATGATCCCCCGCAATACTATGGGCCCTAGGCTTCATCTTCCTCTTTACCGTAGGGGGACTGACAGGAATTGTACTAGCTAACTCATCACTAGATATTGTACTGCATGACACATACTATGTAGTAGCCCACTTCCACTATGTTCTATCTATAGGAGCAGTATTTGCCATCATAGGGGGATTTATCCACTGATTCCCACTATTCTCAGGTTACACACTTGACCAGACCTATGCTAAAATCCACTTCACTATTATATTTGTAGGCGTGAACCTAACCTTTTTCCCACAACACTTCCTCGGACTATCAGGAATACCCCGACGATATTCAGACTACCCCGACGCCTATACTACATGAAATATCATCTCATCTGTAGGTTCATTAATCTCACTGACAGCAGTGATACTAATAATTTTTATGATCTGAGAAGCATTCTCTTCTAAGCGCAAAGTTTCAACCACTGAACAACTATCAACTAACCTAGAGTGACTACACGGATGTCCCCCTCCATTCCATACATTTGAAGAAGCCACTTACGTAAAAATCTTAAGCGAAAAAGGAAGGATTCGAACCCCCTAAAATTGGTTTCAAGCCAATCTCATACACCCTATGACTTTCTCGATAAGATATTAGTAAAGTAATTACATGACTTTGTCAAAGTCAAATCATAGATTAATTATCTATATATCTTAATGGCAACACCAGCCCAATTAGGCCTACAAAACGCCACATCCCCCATCATAGAAGAACTTATCGCCTTCCACGACCACGCTCTTATAATTATTTTCTTAGTTAGCTCACTAGTCCTATATACTATTTCTCTAATACTTACTACCAAACTCACCCACACAAGCACCATAAATGCCCAAGAAATTGAAACAATCTGAACCATCCTGCCCGCCCTTATCCTAATCACAATCGCCCTACCATCCCTACGCATCCTATACATAACAGATGAATTCAACAAACCTTACTTAACACTTAAAGCCATCGGCCACCAATGATACTGAAGCTACGAATACTCCGACTACGAGGACCTATACTTTGACTCTTACATTATACCAACATACTTTCTAGAACCTGGGGAATTTCGACTCCTTGAAGTAGACAACCGAACAACCTTGCCAATAGAAGCAGACATTCGTATACTAATTACATCACAAGACGTCCTACACTCCTGAGCTGTACCATCATTAGGTGTAAAAACAGATGCAATTCCCGGACGTTTAAATCAAGCCATACTAGCTTCCATACGACCAGGCCTATTTTATGGTCAATGCTCAGAAATTTGCGGATCCAACCACAGCTTTATACCTATTGTCCTAGAATTCATTTATTTCCAAGATTTCGAAGTATGAGCCTCATACTTATATATCGTATCACTGTAGAGCTAGCCTAGCATTAACCTTTTAAGTTAAAGACTGAGAGGACCTCCTCTCTACAGTGAATGCCCCAACTAAACATTTCACCGTGACCAATGGTGATCACATCTATAATTGCAACCTTGTTTTTCGTAATCCAACTAAAAATATTAAATTTTACTTTTCACATCGACCCATCACCAAAGTCAATAAAAACACAAAAACACAAAATAACTTGAAATCTAAAATGAACCAAAATCTATTTACCTCCTTCAACATTCCAGTAATCCTAGGAATCCCCCTAGCAGTTCTAATTATTATATTTCCCACTATATTGATTATTCCCCCTAAAAACCTAATCAACAACCGACTCTCCTCCATTCAACAATGGCTAGTTCAGCTTACTCTAAAACAAATAATAATAAGCCATACTCCTAAGGGGCGAACCTGATCTCTTATACTTCTATCCCTAATTACATTCATTGCCCTAAACAATATTCTTGGACTCACACCCTATGCATTCACACCAACTACTCAACTATCAATAAACCTAGGAATAGCAATCCCCCTATGAGCGGCAACCGTACTTATAGGCCTTCGATTTAAAACAAAGTCATCCCTTGCCCACTTCTTACCGCAAGGAACCCCTGTCCCACTTATCCCAATACTAATTATTATTGAAACAATTAGCCTGGTCATTCAACCAGTAGCTTTAGCCGTACGATTAACAGCTAATATCACAGCAGGACATCTACTAATACACTTACTTGGGGACACCGCACTAACCCTCATGTCTATCTACCTCTCTTCCTCTACAATCACCATTATCATCATTATCCTGCTAATCACCCTAGAAATAGGAGTAGCCCTCATCCAAGCTTATGTATTTACCCTATTAGTGGGTCTATATCTACACGATAACTCTTAATGACACACCAAACACATGCTTACCACATAGTTAACCCAAGCCCTTGACCACTAACAGGGGCCCTATCAGCCTTCCTCCTAACATCCGGCTTAATTATATGATTTCACTTCTACTACACCCTTCTTCTCATTGCTGGCTTACTAGCCAGCACTATAACTATATTTCAATGATGACGCGACGTAGTGCGAGAAAGCACATACCAAGGCCACCACACTGCCCCAGTTCAAAAGGGCCTTCGATACGGAATAGTCCTATTTATTATCTCAGAGGTCTTCTTCTTCGCCGGCTTCTTCTGAGCATTCTACCACTCTAGTCTAGCCCCAACTCCACAAACAGGGGGACAGTGGCCCCCCACAGGCATCCTACCCCTTGATCCTATAGAAGTGCCCCTTCTAAATACAGCCGTACTACTAGCCTCAGGGGTGACAATCACTTGAGCCCACCATAGTCTAATAGAAGCCGACCGAAAAGAATCAACTCAAGCACTTCTTATAACCATCGCACTAGGAACTTACTTCACCTACCTCCAATTATCAGAATACTCCGAGACTTCATTTACTATCTCCGATGGAATCTATGGATCCACATTCTTTATGTCCACAGGCTTCCACGGACTCCACGTCATTATTGGAACTACTTTCCTCACCACCTGTTACTTTCGTCAACAACTATACCACTTCACATCCAACCATCACTTTGGCTTCGAAGCTGCAGCATGATACTGACATTTCGTAGACGTAGTATGACTATTCCTCTATATCTCTATCTACTGATGAGGATCTTACTCTCTTAGTATAAGCAGTACTATTGACTTCCAATCAATAAGTCTCGATAAACTCGAGAGAGAGTAATGAACTTAGTACTAACCCTAACAACTAGCGCCTTCCTAGCTCTACTCCTTATCTCCATCGCATTCTGAATCCCCCAATTAAATATATATACAGAAAAACATAACCCATATGAATGCGGATTCGACCCTACAACCTCTGCTCACCTACCTTTCTCCATAAAATTTTTCCTAGTTGCCATTACTTTCCTTCTATTCGACCTGGAAATCGCCCTGCTACTCCCCCTACCGTGAGCAACCCAAACAAATAACCTAATGCTAACAATCAATATAACCTTTACCCTGCTGATCATTCTTGTACTAGGGCTAGTGTACGAGTGAACCCAAAAGGGGCTAGATTGGGTTGAGTTGGTATATAGTTTATTTAAAACAAATGATTTCGACTCATTAGATTATGAAGACTCATATTTACCAAAGTGCCCTTTATCTATATTAACGTAATATTAGCATATTTTATATCACTTCTAGGACTATTCATCTACCGGTCCCATCTAATGTCATCACTGCTATGTTTAGAGGGCATAATACTATCATTATTTATCATTATTACTATTAATGCCCTAAACATACATCTAGTACTAATATACATAATACCCATCGCCCTCCTAGTATTTGCCGCATGCGAAGCTGCAGTCGGCCTGGCCCTTCTAGTTATAATCTCCAATATGTATGGGTTAGATTATGTCCAAAACCTAAGCTTACTCCAATGTTAAAAATTATAATATCAATAATCATAATACTACCAGCCATATGACTTTCAAAAACTCACATGGTATGAATTAACATAATAACCTGTAGCCTTCTAGTTAGCATTTTCACACTCTTAGTACTATACGTACCAAATAACTTATGCAACGTATCACTAACCTTCTTTTCAGACCCATTAGCATCACCCTTACTAATATTGACTGCCTGGTTGTTACCCCTAATACTTCTAGCAACACAACAACACCTGTACAGCGACTCCACTGCCCGAAAAAAACTATACCTATCAATACTAATCGTACTGCAAATCTCCCTAATCATAACATTCTCAGCCGCCGAATTAATTCTATTTTACATTCTGTTCGAGACTACCCTAGTCCCCACCTTAATTATTATCACCCGCTGGGGGTACCAACCAGAGCGCCTCAACGCCGGCTCGTACTTCCTATTCTACACACTAGTAGGATCTTTACCATTATTAATCACCCTCCTTTACCACTTAGCCACCTCAGGATCCCTAAACTTATTCACAATAATAATCAGCACCAAGCAATTACTGCCATCCTGAACTAATGATATTATGTGACTAGGCTGCATAATAGCCTTTATAGTTAAAATACCCCTATACGGACTCCACCTATGATTACCCAAAGCCCACGTCGAGGCCCCCATTGCCGGCTCAATGGTACTTGCAGCAGTACTACTAAAACTAGGTGGCTACGGAATAATACGAATCACCCCTATACTCGACCCCGTAACAGAAAAAATAGGCTATCCATTTTTAATTATATCCTTGTGAGGTATAATCATAACAAGCTCTATCTGTCTACGACAAACCGACCTAAAGTCACTAATCGCCTACTCCTCTGTTAGCCACATAGCACTTGTTATCCTAGCAATTCTTATTCAAACCCCTTGAAGCCTCACTGGCGCAATGATCCTAATAATTGCCCATGGACTCACCTCATCTTTGCTATTCTGCCTGGCAAACTCAAACTACGAACGAATTCACAGCCGAGCTATAATATTTACCCGAGGCATTCAAACACTATTCCCGCTTCTAGCCCTCTGATGACTCCTAGCCAACCTCGCTAATCTCGCCCTACCCCCAACAATTAACCTAATCGGTGAACTTCTAACAATTCTAGCATCCTTTTCCTGGTCTAACTTCACCATTATATTTACAGGGTCTAACATATTAATCACAGCCCTGTACTCTCTTCACATACTCACTTCAACACAACGAGGGCCACTATCATACAGCACTAGCAATGTAAAACCCCTATTCACGCGAGAAAACACACTAATGTTAATGCATGTAGCACCAATATTCCTACTCATCCTAAACCCCAAGACAGTTGTAGGTTTAATACCCTGTAGCTATAGTTTAATAAAAACATTAGATTGTGAATCTAATAATAGAAGCTTACAACTTCTTGACTACCAAGAAAGTATGCAAGAACTGCTAATTCATGCTACCAAGTCTAACAACCTGGCTTTCTTAACTTTTAAAGGATGGAAGTTATCCGTTGGTCTTAGGAACCAAAAACATTGGTGCAACTCCAAATAAAAGTAAAAATATACTCCTCGATAATCCTGATAACAATAATTCCCCTACTGTCACCTATTGTTATTACCTTCATCAATCCAGACAAAACCATCCTATACCCTCACTATGTAAAACTGGCCATTATCTACGCTTTTACCGCCAGCATATTATCTATAGTGGTATTTATCTATACAGGACAAGAATCAATAATATCAAATTGACATTGACTAACAATCCAAACCATCAAACTATCATTAAATTTTAAAATAGACTTTTTCTCTATGATGTTCACCCCTGTAGCACTATTCGTCACCTGGTCAATTGTAGAGTTTTCAATATGATACATGAATTCAGACCCAAACATCAACCAATTTCTTAAATACCTACTTACTTTCCTAATCACAATACTAATTCTAATTACCGCCAACAACATACTCCAACTTTTCATTGGATGAGAGGGCATGGGTATCATATCTTTTTTGCTTATTAGCTGATGATACGGCCGAACAGATGCCAACACAGCAGCTCTGCAAGCAATCCTATATAATCGTATTGGGGATGTCGGCTTTATCTCAGCAATAGCATGATTCTTTCTACACTCTAACTCATGGGATCTTCAACAAATATTTATACTTAACACCTACCCAAACTCTTTCCCCCTAATTAGCCTTCTCCTTGCGGCAACAGGAAAATCAGCCCAATTCGGCCTACACCCATGACTACCATCAGCTATAGAAGGACCTACCCCAGTTTCAGCACTACTACACTCCAGCACAATAGTTGTAGCAGGGGTTTTTCTAATTATCCGCTTCCACCCTCTAATAGAAAATAATTCACTTACCCAAACAATAATTTTATCACTGGGGGCTATCACCACCCTATTTACAGCAATCTGTGCTCTAACACAAAATGACCTGAAAAAGATCGTAGCTTTCTCAACCTCAAGCCAACTAGGCCTTATAATAGTGACAATCGGCATCAACCAACCACACTTAGCCTTTCTCCACATTTGCACACATGCCTTCTTCAAAGCTATACTATTCTTATGTGCAGGCTCTATCATCCATAGCCTAAACAACGAACAAGATATCCGTAAAATAGGAAGCCTATTTAAAACCCTACCTTTCACATCCTCCTCACTCGTCGTTGGCAGTTTTGCACTTATAGGCATACCCTTCCTCACAGGATTCTACTCAAAAGACCTAATCATCGAAACCGCCAACACGTCGTATACAAACGCCTGAGCACTCACAACCACCCTAATAGCCACAGCTCTTACAGCTATGTACAGTATCCGCATTATCTTTTTCACTATAACGGGATACCCACGCTTCACAACACTTGTCTCAATTAATGAGAACAACCCCTTAATAATGAACCCAATCACTCGCCTAGCAGTGGGCAGCGTTTTCGCCGGGTTTCTTATTTCCAATTGCGTCCCTCCTACCTCATACCCCCAAGTCACCATGCCATTCCACTTAAAGCTTACAGCCTTGAGTGTGACCATTTTAGGACTTCTTGTAGCAACAGAACTTAGTTTAATAACTAACAATACGGAATTAAGCACCCCATTAAAAACATACTACTTCTCTAACATACTAGGCTTTTATTCAACCATTACACATCGATTCAACCCCCACTCAAACCTTACCACAAGCCAAAATATTATTTCAACCCTACTTGACCTATTCTGACTAGAAAAATCTATACCAAAAATAATAACACAAACTCAAATATCAATCTCCACAACCTCATCAACCCAAAAGGGCCTTATCAAACTATACTTTTTATCTTTCTTTATCCCACCTACCTTAGCTCTAATCCTAATTATCTAACACCTAACCCCCGCCCCGGGTAAGCTCAATAGCAATATGTATTCCCATAAACAACGCTCAACAAGTAACTAAAACAACTCAAACACCATAATTATACAAAGCAGCAGCACCCGTAGGATCTTCCCGAATTAATCCTGGCCCCTCACCCTCATAAATCATTCAACTAGCTACAGTGTTATAATTAACTACAATCTCTACCGTTTGAACAGGGTCTCCACCCAATAGAAACACAACCTCTATCTCCATAACAATACCCAACACAAAAATACCTAAAATATCTGCACTTGATACCCACGTATCAGGATATTCATCAATTGCTATAGCAGCAGTGTAACCAAAAACAACCATTATTCCACCTAAATAAATTAAAAAAACCATAAGACCCATATAAGACCCGCCAAAATACAACGTAATCGCACAACCTACAGCACCACTAAAAATTAACACCAACCCCCCGTAAATAGGAGAAGGCTTAGAAGAAAACCCCACAAAACCTATTACCAAAATAATACTTAATAAAAATAAAGCATATGTCATTATTCCCACATGGACTATAACCATGACTAATGATATGAAAAACCATTGTTGTATTTCAACTATAAGAATAGTAATGACCTCTCCCCGCAAAACTCACCCACTGGCAAAAATTATCAATAACTCATTCATTGACCTCCCAACACCATCTAACATCTCCTCCTGATGAAACTTCGGCTCACTTCTAGGTACTTGCCTAATAATCCAAATCACCACAGGCTTATTATTAGCCATGCACTACACATCAGACACTGCCACTGCCTTCTCCTCAGTCGCTCACATTACCCGAGACGTAAACTATGGCTGAATGATCCGCTACCTACATGCCAACGGCGCATCCATATTTTTCATCTGTATATTCCTACATATCGGCCGAGGTCTATACTACGGATCTTTTCTCTTTCTGAAGACCTGAGGTGTCGGTACAATCCTACTACTTACCACCATGGCAACCGCATTCATAGGGTACGTCCTCCCATGAGGCCAAATATCATTTTGAGGGGCTACAGTTATCACAAACCTTCTATCTGCAATTCCATATATTGGATCTGATCTAGTCCAATGAATCTGGGGCGGATTCTCAGTAGACAAAGCCACCCTTACACGATTCTTCACCTTCCACTTCATCCTGCCCTTCATCATCGCAGCTCTAGCAACCATCCATCTTCTCTTTCTGCATGAGACAGGTTCAAGTAACCCGTCAGGAATGACATCAGAGCCCGACAAAATCCCATTCCACCCATACTATACAATCAAAGATATCCTAGGACTAATATTCCTCCTATTTCTCCTAACGAGCCTGACTCTGTTTTCACCAGACCTGCTAACAGACCCAGACAACTATACACTAGCCAACCCCCTAAATACCCCACCCCACATCAAACCTGAATGGTACTTTTTATTTGCATACGCAATCCTACGATCTATTCCCAATAAACTAGGCGGCGTCCTAGCCCTCCTCTTATCTATCCTCATCCTAATAGTCATCCCCATATTACACACATCCAAACAACAAAGCATGACATTTCGACCAGTTACTCAAGCCCTATTCTGAACACTAGTAGCCGATCTGCTAACACTCACATGAATCGGAAGCCAACCAGTCGAATACCCATACATAACTGTTGGCCAAACAGCATCCATCATATACTTTCTTATCATCATCACCCTAATTCCACTTTCCGCCCTTATCGAAAACAAATTACTTAAATGATAAACGCCCTTGTAGTATAAGCCAATACACCGGTCTTGTAAACCAGAGACGGGGAAAAAATTCTTCCTAGGGCAATCAGGGAAAGAATACTTAATTCTACCGTCAACACCCAAAGCTGAAATTCTGATATTAAACTACTCCCTGAAAAACTTGATTTACTTCTTATTGATGGTCGAACATTAAAGTACTTTACAAGTACATACAATATTTTTATTGGTTATGTAATTAGTGCATTATTGTTTAACCCCATGAATAATGTACAGTACTACAAATGCTTAATTATACATGGCACATTAAGTCCAAACGTACATAAAAACTCCAGCCAACATGCTTACAAGCAAGTACTATAAAAGCTCATGAACTACAAGACATCAAACTGGCCAACTTACAATAAAAGGTACAGCACACGACTACCAAGCAAGATTATGACTATCCAGCAAGTAACATTGGTCTCTTAATCTACCAACCTCCGTGAAACCAACAACCCGCCCACTTCTACTAGTATTCTCGCTCCGGGCCCATATAGACAGGGCTTGGTTATACTGAAACTATATCTGGCATTTGGTTCCTACTTCAGGGCCATATCAACAAGATCGCACCTACGTTCCCCTTAAATAAGACATCACGATGGTGTGGCGCTATCACCCTCTTTATCTCGTCACTGGATGCATGTGGCGCCTCTGGTAGGGAGGGGTATGTAATCATCAGCATTGCCGGGAGGCTCCTGGAAGGAGGTTCCAACCAACATCCTGGAGCACCTGACTGTGTCTTGCCAGACTTTATGCTATCATCGCGCCTGGAATTGAATGTCTTGGTCCCCACCCCACCCAACAAGTTGAAATTAGATCCATGGTTACAGGACATAATAACCAATAATTTTGCACTTTTTTAAAAATTTAAAAATTTTTAAAATTTTACCCAAAAATCACCACCCTAAGCGATAAATTACCCACAACAACCACGTCTTTATACCTCCACCCTAACTTTATTTTATTTTTAAACTCCTTATTCTCTGAGGCACGAACCTCAAAGAGACATCCCACTATCAACATCTATCAACCCCCCCCCCCCCCAATCAAAACAAATCCCCACATACCCCTAGCCTACCAACTTGCTTAGACAAATCAGTACCATCACACCTGTCTACTCCTCGCATACCTTGAACCTCGCCCTTCAGAGAACAAACTTATACCATTGCAAAGAGATCCCACTACTGCCCACTATACTCCAACTAAACCCATAAA